ATATATTGTGTTACCCTTATTGATAATAGCTAAAAATATTACCCGTATGGTATTATTTCAATTTCCTGAATGGTCCGAGGATTTTAAAAATTGGAATAAAGAAATGCATGTAAAATGCACCTATAATGGTGTTCAATTATCAGAAAAAGAATTTCCAAAAAACTGGTTAAACGACGGTATTCAGATAAAAATCTTATTTCCTTTTCGTCTGAAAGCATGGCACACATCTAGGTTACAATCCCCTAATAAAGATTCAAGAAAAATGAAAGGACAAAAAAATGATTTTTGTTTTTTAACAGTTTGGGGAATGGAAGCTGAACTGCCTTTTGGTTCTCCTCGAAAACAACTTTCTTTTTTTGAACCCATTTTAATAAGAGAGCTCGAAAAAAAAATTAAAAAATGGACAAAGAAGTGTTTTCTAATTCTAAGACTTTTAAAAGAAAGAACAAACTTGTTTCTAAATATCTCAAAAGAAACAAAAAAATGGGTCATGAAAAACATTCTATTTATAAAACAAATAATGAAACAACTTTCACAAAGAAACCAAATTGGATTCTTTGAATTGAAAGAAATATACGAGTTGAATGAAGCTAAAAAAGAAAAAAATTTGATACTAAATAATCGAACGATCTCTAACTCGTCCACTCTAATTCGATCTATGGATTGGACAAATTTTTCATTGAGAGAAAAAAAAATGAAAGATCTAAATGATAGAACAAACACAATATTAACTAAAATTGAAAAAATTAGAAAAGACATGAAAAAAGAGTTTCTAAATCCTGAAATAAATATTAGTCCTAACAAAATAAGTTATGATGATAACATATTAGAATCAGAATCTCATAAAAAGATTTTGAAGATATTAAAAAAAAGAAATGTACGATTTTTTCGTAAATCACATCATTTTTTAAAATTTTTCGTTGAAAACATATACATAGATATCTTTCAGCGTCTGATTAATATCCCGAGGATTAATGCGCTATTTTTTAGTGATTCAATAAAAAAAATTATTAATAAATACATTTACCATAATAAAGCAAATCAAGAAAGAATTGATAAAACAACTCAAAGTCTAATTCACTTTATTTCAACTATAAAAGAGCCACTTATTAAGATAAGTAATAAGAATGGAAAGATCTTTTCAGACTTATCATACTTGTCGCAAGCATATTTATTTTACAAAATATCACAAACACAAATTATTAACTTATCTAAGTTAAGACCTATCTTTCAATATCACGGAACATCTCTTTTTCTTAAGAATGAAATAGAGCATTATTTTGTTCAAGTTCTTGGAGCACAAGAAATATTACATTCTGACTTAAAACAAAAGAATCTTAAAAATTCTGGAATGAATCAATGGAAAAACTGGTTAAGGAGTCATTATCCTTACGATTTATATCCAATTAGATGGTCCAAATTACTACCACAAAAATGGCGAAATAGAATTAATCAAGATCCTATGGCCAAAAATAAAGATTTTAACCAATGTTATTCATATGAAAAAAACCAATTAATTGATTACAAAAAACAAAATGATTTTGAATCATACTACTCATTACCGAATAAAAAAGAAAAAAAAAAAAAAATATATATATATGATCTTTTATCATATAAATCAATTCATTATGAAGATAATAAAGATTCATATATTTCTGAATTACCAGTAGAAGTAAAATATAATCAAGAAATTTTTTATAAGTACAACACGGCTAAATTGAAATTATTTGATATAATGACGGGTATCCCTATCAATAATTATCTAGTAGAAGATGATATTATAGATCTGGAAAAAAATCCGGATAGAAAATATTTTGATTGGAGAATGCTCCATTTTTGTCTTAAAAAGAAGGCCGATATTGGAGCCTGGATCGATATTGAAGCTGACACGAACAGTAATAAAAAAACTAAAACTGGGGTTAATAATTTAAAAATAATTGAAAAAATCGATAAGGAAGATTTGTTTTATCTCACAATTGCTCAAGATCAAGAAATTAACCCATCCAATAATAAAAAAAAAATATTTTTTGATTGGATGAGAATGAATGAAGAAATACTAAGTCATTCAATATCGAATCTAGAACTTTGGTTCTTTCCAGAATTTTTGATGCTTTATAATGAATATAAAATGAACCCCTGGAGCATACCAATCAAATTACTTCTTTTAAATTTGAATGTAAATGAAATTTTTAGTAAAAATAAAAAACTAATTGGAAAGAAAAAAAGAGATCTTTTTAGATCATCGAAGGAAAAAAATCTTGAATTAGAAAATCGAAATAAAGGAGAAAAGGAATCCGTGGCTCAAGAGGATCTTGAATCAGCTCTCTCAAACAACAAAAAATATGTTGAAGAAGATTCCGCGGGAACAGATGTGAAAAAACGTATACATAAAAAGCAATACAAGAAAAACACGGAAGCGGAACTTGATTTATTCCTAAAAAGATATTTTCGTTTTCAATTGAGATGGGATCATTCATTAAATCAAAGAATGATCAATAACATCAAGGTATATTGTCTCCTGCTTAGACTAATAAATCCCAGAGAAATTGCTATATCCTCTATTCAAAGGAGAGAAATGAGTCTGGATATTCTGATAGTTCAGAAGGATTTAACTCTTACAGAATTAATGAAAAGGGGAATATTGATTATCGAACCGGTTCGTCTGTCTGTCAAAAATGATGGACAATTTATTATGTCTCAAACCATAGGTATTTCATTAGTTCAGAAGAATAAGTACCAAAAAAATCAAGGATACCAAGAAAAAGGCTATGCTGATAAGCAGAGTTTTTCTGAATCCATTGCTATATATCAAAAAATTACTGAAAATAGAGCCGGGAATCATTATGATTTGCTTGTTCCTGAAAATATTTTATCCCCTAGAGGTCGTAGAGAGTTAAGAATTCTAAGTTGTTTCAATTTTCGGAATAGAAATGATATCCATAGAAATACCGCATTTTACAATGCGAATAAGGTGAAAAAAAGTGATCCAGTTTTAGATAAAAATGGTGATCAAGTTTTAGATAAAAGCAAACATCTTGATAGATATAAAAATAGACTAAATAAATTAAAGTTCTTTCTTTGGCCAAATTATCGATTAGAAGATTTAGCTTGTATGAATCGTTATTGGTTTGATACCAATAATAGCAGTCGTTTTAGTATGCTAAGGATCCATATGTATCCACAATTGAAAATTCGTTAATGCTACATTTTTGCTATATTTCCCGTACTATATATGATATGTATGGTACATGAAGACAAAGAAATACACATACGGCAGTATCTTACATTCTGATAGATGATATTAATTTAATTCAATCCCGTATCTATTAGATTTAGAAATGACTCGAGAAAATATTATTTTTAAAATTTAAGTTTTAGGTCTAAATATTTTTTGTGCGTGCAGAAATATACCAACCTTTTGTATACTTATCTGAATCCAATTTTCAAAATTGGATTGCTTAGTAATAAATTTGATTTGAAAAAAAAAAAATAGAAATTCTTAATGAAATTAAGATTCTTGTGTATATCAAATAAAAATGAATGGCATAATTATTACTGATCAATAATAATTTATAAAAAAAGAAAAAAAAAAGGGGGGGGAGGAGATTTCATTTTATGGTAAAAAATTCATTCAGCTCAGTTATTTCGCAAGAAAAAAAACAAGAAAACGGAGGGTCTATTGAATTTCAAGTATTCAGTTTCACCAATAAGATACGAAGACTTACTTCACATTTGGAATTGCACAAAAAAGACTATTTATCTCAAAGAGGTCTGCGTAAAATTCTGGGAAAACGCCAACGATTACTTTCTTATTTAGCAAAGAAAAATATAATGCGTTATAAAAAATTAATTAATCAATTGGATATTCGGGAGTCAAAAACTCATTAATTTTCAAAGTCATTTTTAATTATTTCATTTATTAGATCTTGCATTTTTATGAACTTATTTTCATTTTCAGCAATTGATGGAAAAATGAATCGAGGAACAACTTATGAATGGACCAACTACAAGAAAAGACCTCATGATAGTCAATATGGGACCTCACCACCCATCAATGCACGGTGTTCTTCGACTCATCCTTACTTTGGATGGTGAAGATGTTATTGACTGTGAACCAATATTGGGTTATTTACACAGAGGGATGGAAAAAATTGCAGAAAACCGAACAATTATACAATATCTACCTTATGTAACACGTTGGGATTATTTAGCTACTATGTTCACAGAAGCAATAACCGTAAATGGCCCAGAACAGTTGGGAAATATTCAAGTACCTAAAAGAGCCAGCTATATCAGAGTAATTATGTTGGAGTTGAGTCGTATAGCTTCTCATCTGTTATGGCTTGGCCCTTTTATGGCGGATATTGGCGCACAGACCCCCTTCTTCTATATTTTCAGAGAAAGAGAATTAGTATATGATCTATTCGAAGCAGCTACCGGTATGAGAATGATGCATAATTTTTTTCGTATCGGAGGGGTCGCAGCTGATCTACCTTATGGCTGGATCGATAAATGTTTGGATTTCTGCGATTATTTTTTGACAGGGGTTACTGAATATCAAAAACTTATTACACAAAATCCTATTTTTTTAGAACGAGTTGAGGGAGTAGGCATTATTTGTGGAGACGAAGTAATAAATTGGGGTTTATCAGGACCAATGCTGCGAGCTTCTGGAATACCATGGGATCTTCGTAAAGTTGATCATTATGAGTGTTATGACGAATTTGATTGGGAAGTTCAGTGGCAAAAAGAAGGCGATTCCTTAGCTCGTTATTTAGTCAGACTTGGTGAGATGACGGAATCCATAAAAATTATTCAACAAGCTTTGGAAGGAATTCCAGGGGGGCCCTATGAGAATTTAGAAATACGATGTTTTGATCGAGCAAAGTATCCGGAATGGAATGACTTTGAATATCGATTCATTAGTAAAAAACCTTCGCCAACTTTTGAGTTGGCGAAACAAGAACTTTATACGAGAGTCGAAGCCCCAAAAGGGGAATTGGGGATTTTTCTGATAGGGGATCAGGGTGGTTTTCCTTGGAGATGGAAAATTCGCCCGCCGGGTTTTATCAATTTGCAAATTCTTCCTCAGTTAGTTAAAAGAATGAAATTGGCTGATATTATGACAATACTTGGTAGCATAGATATCATTATGGGAGAAGTTGATCGTTAAAATGATAATTGATACACCAGACATACAAGATATCAATTCTTTTTCTAGATTAGAATTCTTAAAAGAAGTCTATGGAATTCTATGGGTGCTTGTCCCTATTTTGACTACTGTATTGGGAATCACAATAGGTGTACTAGTAATTGTATGGTTAGAAAGAGAAATATCCGCGGGGATACAACAACGTATTGGACCTGAATATGCCGGACCTTTGGGAGTTCTTCAAGCTTTAGCAGATGGTACAAAACTACTTTTTAAAGAAAATCTTCTTCCATCTAGAGGTGATACTCGTTTATTCAGTATCGGACCATCCATAGCAGTCATAGCAATTTTACTAAGCTATTCAGTAATTCCTTTTGGTTATCGCCTTGTTTTAGCCGATCTCCATATCGGTGTTTTTTTATGGATTGCCATTTCAAGTATTGCTCCCATCGGACTTCTTATGTCAGGATATGCATCAAATAATAAATATTCCTTTTTAGGTGGTCTACGAGCTGCTGCTCAATCAATTAGTTATGAAATACCATTAACTCTATGTGTATTATCAATCTCTCTACGTGTGATTCGTTGAGCCATAAACTTCTCCCACTTTTTTTCGAGAAAAGGGGTGAAAGTAATTGAATAGATATATTCATTTTTATATTCATTATTTGGATTAATGAACTAAATAAGATAGTTATATGAGTGAAAGAAAACAGCTTATACTTATATAAATAAAAATAAGCAGTCAAAATATTAAGTCTCATTTTCTATGTATAAGAGTTAAGCAGAAATAAACATAGGCGCAAAAAAGCCTTTATCCCAAGATTGGTTGATTAGTCATCTTGTCTTGAAGCGGACTCAAAAGATCAACCGTATTAAATTTTCACTATTATTTGTATGTACTACCATATATATAGATGTAGTACGATAACACGGCCGATTGAGCAAAAATGAGTGGATGGTTAGAAACACCAAGATATACAAAGGATTAGTAATGGAGATTTAAAAAATTATCCAAAAGAAAAGGAAATTTTTGTAAAACAAAATGCATAATATAAAAAGAATACGAATTGGGGCTTTAAGTTTGTAGAAATGATCAGGCAATACTCCCCACGATTCCGATCCAGAGTATGTGCCTATCCACCCATTAAATAAATAACTATCGGAAACGAAATAATCCCTTATTTAGTAAGTTCCCTTTTTCTCAGAAAGAAGAATAGGAACGAAAAAAAAAAATCGAAAGAATCGAATTACAACAAAAAAAGAGATCCTTTTTATTCTTTCTTATCTCCATCTATTCCTATATTACTTTTCTTTCCTATATCCCTATTCATAGAGATCGAATTCGTGTCCGAATTAATCAACTAATGGAATAGCCAATTTTTTTTTTCGTAATTGAAAACGATGGGTTATTGATATTTATAATATATAATATTTTAGTGAAAAATTAAATTATTACTCAACAAAGAAAAATTTTAATTATTAAAGGATGAGATCAATTCAGAAGTACCCCCCTTTTTTTTTCTTTATTATTAGAACAGACAGAATTCTATTGGGTTAATTTGGGAACACACCATAGATTTTTATCCTATACTATCCTACAAAAAGAGATATCAAGATAAATAATACTGACACGCTCCTTAGATTTATTTATGGCCCTGAAGGAGCCGTATGAGGTGAAAATCTCATGTACGGTTCTGTAATAGCAATGAAAACAGTGATGTTATTGTCGACTATGATTATCTAACAGTTCCAGTACAGTTGATATAGTTGAGGCTCAATCAAAATATGGTTTTTGGGGATGGAATTTATGGCGTCAACCTATAGGGTTTGTTATTTTTCTAATTTCTTCCTTAGCAGAATGCGAGAGATTACCTTTTGACTTACCAGAAGCAGAAGAAGAATTAGTAGCGGGTTATCAAACCGAGTATTCGGGTATCAAATTTGGTTTATTTTACGTTGCTTCCTATCTAAATCTATTAGTTTCTTCATTATTTGTAACAGTTCTTTACTTGGGTGGTTGGGATATCTCTATTCCATCCATATTCGTTTATGAGCTTTTTGAAAAAAATAAAGCGTATGAAGTTTTTGGAATGACAATTAGTATCTTTATTACATTAGCTAAAACTTATTTGTTCTTGTTCATTTCTATAACAACAAGATGGACTTTACCCCGACTAAGAATAGACCAACTATTAAATCTTGGATGGAAATTTCTTTTACCTATATCTCTTGGTAATCTATTATTAATAATTTCTTTTCAACTCTTTTCATTGTAAAGGAATACCATATTCTATATTCACAACTTGCTCAAACAAGAGAAAGAAACAAACCTAAAATTCTTTAGAGATATTACAATATATGTTCCCTATGGTAACTGGGTTCATGAATTATGGTCAACAAACAGTACGAGCTGCAAGGTACATTGGTCAAAGTTTCATGATTACTTTATCCCATGCAAATCGTTTGCCTGTAACTATTCAATATCCTTACGAAAAATTAATCACATCGGAGCGTTTCCGCGGTCGAATCCATTTTGAATTTGATAAATGCATTGCTTGCGAAGTATGTGTTCGTGTATGTCCTATAGATCTACCCGTTGTTGATTGGAAATTAGAAACGGATATTCGAAAGAAACGATTGCTTAATTACAGTATTGATTTCGGGATCTGTATATTTTGTGGTAACTGTGTTGAATATTGTCCAACAAATTGTTTATCAATGACTGAAGAATATGAGCTTTCTACTTATGATCGTCACGAATTGAATTATAATCAAATTTCTTTGGGTCGTTTACCAATGGCAGTAGTTGATGATTATACAATTAGAACAATTTTGAATTCGCCTCAAATTCAAGTCGAAAATATAAAATAAGTAAATCCCTTGATTAAAGAGTAATTAATTGCAAATTACTAAGGTTCCGCTTTGATCTAAAGAAATGAGGTTTCTTTTGTTTTGTTTGTTTGGTTTGGTGACTGACTACCTACAAATCCAAACTATTGATTCATGAGAATTGCAGCTTAATTTAGATTGAAACGAAATATTTCGAAATATATAGTTTCGAACTACTATTTCAGATCAAGAATAAGATTAATCCAATAACTGTACCTACATTAATTCACATCCCTTCCTTACGATTTAATTAGGAATTGATTATCCATTTTTTTTTCCTGGTCAGATCAATAAGGTCATGAAAAACATTTCTATTTATCTCTTATTTTACTACAAATAATGGATTTACCTGGACCGATACATGATTTTCTTGTAGTCTTGTTGGGGTCAGGTCTTATATTAGGAAGTATGGGAGTACTTTTATTTACCAACTCCATTTATTCTGCTTTTTCCTTGGGATTGGTTCTTGTTTCTATATCCTTATTCTATATTCTAGCAAACTCGCATTTTGTAGCTGCAGCGCAACTCCTTATTTACGTGGGAGCTATAAATGTTTTAATCATATTTGCTGTGATGTTCATGAAGGGTTCAGAATATTCCAAAGATTTTAATCTTTGGACCGTTGGGAGTGGATTTACTTTTCTGGTTTGTACAAGTATTTTTGTTTCACTAATGACTACTATTGTAGATACGTCATGGTATGGGATTATTTGGACTACAAGATCAAACCTGATTCTAGAGCAAGATTTGATAAGTAATAGTCAACAAATAGGAATTCATTTATCAACATATTTTTTTCTTCCATTTGAACTCATTTCGATCATTCTTTTAGCTGCTTTGATCGGCGCAATTGCCGTGGCTCGCCAGTAAAAAATCTTTATAAATAGCATAAATTAAACTTTGTTCTATGTTATCATACACATTCCCCTTCAATTCTATTTGAAGATTGTTTCTGTCTAAAATCTAAATTCTTTTCTTTTATTCGATCGATTACCAATATATTCCCTTGTTCTGTACTTTTTTTTGTCAATTGAATTGAATCTATTAAATTTTTGTTCATATTGAAATGAATCGTAATTGATAAGGAGTTGGTCAATCATGCTCGAATATGTACTTGTTATAAGTGCCTATTTATTTTGTATCGGTATCTATGGATTGATCACGAGCCGAAATATGGTTCGAGCCCTTATGTGTCTTGAGCTTCTACTGAATGCAGTTAATCTAAATTTCATAACATTTTCGGATTTTTTTGATAGTCGCCAATTAAAAGGTAATATTTTCTCAATTTTTGTTATAGCTATTGCAGCCGCTGAAGCAGCTATTGGCCCAGCTATTGTTTCGTCAATTTATCGTAACAGAAAATCAACTCGTATCAATCAATCGAATTTGTTGAATAAGTAGTTTTTATTTATTTATCAGATAAATTTTGATATTCATCAAGTCAAATTATCTGTATGGTACGTAATCTATGATAATGTTTACGAAAAAGTACAAAATCAAAGTATCTTGGTCCTATCTCATGAGTTAATCTGAAAGTAGATTGATTATAAAAATCATGATAAATTATTGATTCATCAGGTATATAAATATATAATTCATTTACAAATTTACTCGATCGAAAATTTATAGTGTTAAAAAAAATTATAGATCCAATGTCACATTCAGTAAAGATTTATGATACATGTATAGGGTGTACTCAATGTGTTCGAGCTTGTCCCACAGATGTATTAGAAATGATACCTTGGGGCGGATGTAAAGCTAAGCAAATAGCATCGGCTCCAAGAACGGAAGACTGTGTTGGTTGTAAGAGATGTGAATCCGCCTGTCCGACGGATTTCTTGAGTGTTCGAGTTTATTTATGGCATGAAACAACTCGAAGTATGGGTCTAGCTTATTGATATGTTCCATAAAAACCCCCTTGACTACATTTGATTTATTTTTTACCGACAAAAACTCGTGCTCGAAAATAAATATATATATTTATTCTTTTATTTCATTTTCGAACATGGGTTTTTTTAGTCCAAGCGTATCTTGTTTTTACTACGAATTATTTTCCTTGGTTAACAATGGTTGTGGTTTTGCCAATATTTGCGGGTTTCTTACTTTTCTTTTTCCCTCATAGAGGAAATAAACTAATTAGGTGGTATACTATATCTATTTGTGTACTAGAACTCCTTCTAATAACCTATGCTTTTTGTTATAATTTCCAATTAGACGATCCTTTAATCCAACTGACGGAGGATTATAAATGGATCCAGTTTTTTGATTTTTACTGGAGATTGGGGATAGATGGACTTTCCATAGGACCCATTTTACTGACGGGGTTTATCACCACTTTAGCTACTTTAGCGGCTTGGCCTGTTACTCGAGATTCCCGATTATTCCATTTTCTAATGTTAGCAATGTATAGTGGTCAAATAGGATCATTTTCTGCTCGAGATCTCTTACTATTTTTTATCATGTGGGAGTTAGAATTAATTCCCGTTTATCTACTTCTATCGATGTGGGGGGGAAAGAAACGTTTGTATTCAGCTACAAAGTTTATTTTGTACACTGCGGGAGGTTCCGTTTTTTTGTTAATGGGAGTTCTGGGTATGGGTTTATATGGTTTTAATGAACCAACTTTAAATTTTGAAACATTAGCTAATCAATCGTATCCTATAGCACTGGAAATAATATTCTATATCGGATTTCTTATTGCTTTTGCTGTCAAATCACCGATTATACCCTTACATACATGGTTACCGGACACCCATGGAGAGGCACATTACAGTACTTGTATGCTTCTAGCCGGAATCTTATTAAAAATGGGAGCATATGGATTGGTTCGGATCAATATGGAATTATTACCCTACGCGCATTCTATCTTTTCACCCTGGTTGATAATAGTAGGCATAATTCAAATAATCTATGCAGCTTCAACATCTCCCGGTCAACGTAATTTAAAAAAAAGAATAGCTTATTCCTCCGTATCTCATATGGGTTTCATAATTATAGGGATTGGCTCTATAAGCGATACGGGACTTAATGGAGCTATTTTACAAATAATCTCTCATGGATTTATTGGCGCTTCGCTTTTTTTCTTGGCGGGAACCAGTTATGATAGAATACGTCTTGTTTATCTAGACGAAATGGGCGGAATGGCTATCCCAATTCCAAAAATATTCACGACTTTCAGTATCTTATCAATGGCTTCCCTTGCATTACCGGGCATGAGCGGTTTTGTTGCAGAATTAATAGTATTTTTTGGAATAATTACCAGCCAAAAATATCTTTTAATGACAAAAATCCTAATTACTTTGGTAATGTCAATTGGAATGATATTAACTCCTATTTATTTATTATCTATGTTACGCCAGATGTTCTATGGATACAAGCTTTTTAATGCTCAAAATTCTTATTTTTTTGATTCGGGACCCCGAGAGTTGTTTGTTGCGATTTCTATCCTTATACCTGTCATAGGTATTGGTATTTATCCAGATTTTGTTTTCTCACTTTCAGTTGACAAGGTCGAAACTATTTTATCTAATTATTTTTCTAGATAGTTTTCAGAAAAAAAATCAAACAGCAATACAATACTATACTATAAATAAAATAATTTTTTTTTTAAACCGTTGGTTGCACAATAAAAAAAGAAGTCTTTTTTCTTTTCTTAAGTTAAATAAAAAAAATGAATTGGACTTCCTCATACATTTGGCTTTTGTGAGAACCATTTGAATCAAGTAATGTAGTGATTCAAAGGGTTCTCGATGTCTTACATACAGTTTTCTTATTTATCTATACTCTGCCATGTTTGTATTCGTCCGGCCCTTTCTTGAATTCATTCAATTAGATGTTAATGTAAATGAACCATAACTATGTAACCCTATCCCTAAGAGATTGACCCCAAAATAGCATATCCAAATTATAAGAAAACCCATAGAGGCCACAATTGCGGAATTTACACCTTCAAAATTTTTATTTGTTCGAGTATGTAAATAAATTGCGAATATGGTCCACGTAATAAATGCCCAAGTTTCCTTCGGGTCCCAATTCCAATATGATCCCCATGTCTCATTAGCCCAGACTGCCCCTGAAAGAATACCTATGCTTAAAAAGATAAACCCTAGACTAATAATACGAGAACTCCAATGATCTAATTGTTGAATCAATTGAGACTTATAATAATTCTTCGAAGAAAAAAAAGAAGTGTTTCTTAAAACATTGTTCCATTCGTTCATGTATAGGATCTCATCAAAAGAAAATAAGACATTTAATAAATTATTGTTTTTACCAAAAATTCTTAAAACTTTTTGAAAGGTAATGACTATAAGAGCTACTGAAAATAATGATCCACATAAAAGAGATGCATAACCTAATACCATCATACTTACGTGCATCATTAACCAATGAGATTGGAGAGCGGGCACTAATAGTGGGGATTGATGCATTTCAGTTAAAAAACCTGAAGTAGCAAAACCTTGGGTAAAAACAGTACTTGGCGTAGTGATTGCGCTTACACTTAAGTGGTTTTTATTTTTTTTAAAAAACGTAAGTATATGAATAATGGAGAAACCCCATGAAAGAAATAGTAATGATTCATATAAATCACTTAAAGGGAAATGCCTCAAATAAATCCAACGAGTAACTAATAATCCAGTTATACAGAAAAAAGTAGCCATCATGCCCTTTTCTGATGAAACGTAGAGTCCTACGGTTTCATCGACTAATAAGGTTATCAAATGAATTGTAATGACAATTGAAATGACCGAAAAAGATATATGAGTTAATATATGTTCTAAAGTTGAAAATATCATATAAAAATTATAAAAAGGGGGTCCCTTAATTAAATTATTTGAATTAATCTCTATTAAATTATAAGAATTCAAATTAGGGACTTGGATTAATTATATTATAGGACTTTTTTTATAATAAAAAAAAATGCCATGCCGCCACTCGGACTCGAACCGAGATGCTCTAGCACTGCTTCCTAAGAGCAGCGTGTCTACCGATTTCACCATAGCGGCTTTCTCGAAATGATAATAACCTATTATTATTCAATCGTCGAGATTGAAAGAATAGAATAAATTCTCAATTCAATGTAATATTTTTTATAATATATTTCAATATTTAAGGAAGGGGATAAAAAACTTTTTCTTTATCTTTAAATTTGAAAACTTTACCTTTAAGTTTTCAAAATCTGGATTTGAGCGTTTCCAATAATAATATCGATTATCTGATTTCATTTATTTAATATTTATATGTATTTTTTCTTATTTGAATTTATTTCAATAATAATTTAAGGTGTCCATTTTGTTTTAGCAATTTTATTTAATTTAACAATAGTTTTATTTAACAATCGGATTTTTCGTAGTTTATTCGGTTTCAAAAAAGGAACTGTTGTAACTAGATAGTTCTGGCTTCAATCTGTAGAAAAAAAAATGTTATTTCTTATTTGCATTTTTTAATGATTCCTTTGTTTTCTTTTTTATCTCATTTTTTTAATGAAAAAACAAAATAGGAGATTTCTTTTTTCAAACACAAATTAAGCACTACACTGAAAAAATTTATAGAAATTTTTCCATAGCTTTATATTAATTGTTAGGATTTTCGTTGTGTCTAGAATTTGCGTTAGGATTTTGTAAACCAATTTAATTATGTATTCGCTGGGATATATTTTATAATAGTAATAATGATTTAGAAAAATCAGGATTCATAGAATTTTTAAATCAGGTTGAAACTTAATGAACTAATGTCATCGTTTCAACGCCTCCTTAAATTTAGAATAAAGACTTTAACTTTACTATTTGATCTTCTAAACTAATATAGTGGAATTCTAAAATATTCTATAATATAGAAAATAAATATTTAATAAAATAAATATTAAGAAAAAACTTTTTGTTTTATTGGGGCGATGGGGATTCTTATTTTCTTTTCCCCATGCCGAAAATGATAAAACAAAGATATGAACAAGAAGGGTCAACCCTTGTATTTTTTTTTATTTGAAAAAAAAAATATACCATTTTCAATTTTTTAATTGAGTAAACCAAACAATTCTTTTTTTTTACATACCCTAAAAGGAAAAACAAATTACATATTCATTAGCCTAAAACATTAGGACAATTAAATAATAAAAATTATAAACGAACCTCTAATAGGCTATTTTTGAGTCAAACTGATTCTGATTATTCCAATGTTTGATTATTTATTTGATTTGTCCCCCCAAAAACTTTGTGAATTCCCAGTTGCAAGAGATTTTGCTAGCGAAAAAGCTTTCAACGCTGCCCGACGCCCTTTGTTTTTCCAAATATTTTTCCGAATCCGTTTTTTTGATATAGAAGTGCGCTTTTTTGGAACTGCCATTAAAAAATTATAATAGATTATTCATTGCTATAGTTGGATGTGAAAGACATCTATTGTTCAAAACGAATTGTTCTTTACTAGTTTTTATCCGTTTATTCTTTAAATTATATTATACTCCTATCAGAATATTGAGATCAATAATTCTAAATTATTAGATTAGGAACAAAGAAAAAAAAATAAAATATATATATCTTGTAATTTTTTTTTATGAATCGTTTAATGAGTTGTAATAAACAAATTCAATAAAAATAAGTCTTATTTTATTGGATCAAATTGTAGGCTCTCTTTTATGATTCAAAAAAAAAATAGTGTTTTCGTGTAATTATTTGTTATTGTTTTATAGCGAGAAATTATTGTAATCCATATTAAATAATAATAAAGAAAATTTGCAGTTTCTATATCGTCATAAAATTTTACTTAAAAAAAAATATTTGTGTTCACTAGTAGCTTCATAGGTTCATATCATTTCAAGAATTCGGACTTATTGAGTTGAAATATTTGAAGTATTTGGCAAAAAATTAAGAATAATTAAGAATAGAAAATTCTATTTTAGTTTTGCATATTTAAATTTTTTATTAACTGATCCCTTTGAAAAGAGATAAGAGCTGGTGAAT